GAAGAGAGCGTAGGAGAAGATCATGGGATTCGTTCACGAAAAGCCAAACGTGTAGTAATCTTTACTGATAATCAACAAAATACAGATAGTGATAATAATACCAAAGACAGAACTAATCCTGATCAAGCTGACGAAGTGGCTTTAATACGTTATTCACAACAATCGGACTTTCGTCGAAACATAATAAAGGGTTCAATGCGAAACCAACGACGTAAAACAGTTATTTGGAAACTGTTTCAAGCAAATATGCATTCTCCTCTTTTTTTGGACAGGCTGGACAATTCTCTTTTTTTTTCTTTTGATATTTCTGAACTGATGAAAATAATATTTCGAAATTGGATGTGTAAAAACAAAGAATTCACGATTTCCGATTCTACTTATAACGGGGAAAAAACAAACAAAAATGAGAAAAAAGAAAAGGACAAAAGAGACGAAGACAAAAGAGAAGAAAAAAACCAAATAGAAATAGCTGAAGCTTGGGATAGCATTGTGTTCGCTCAAGTAATAAGAGGTTGTGTTTTAGTAACTCAATCACTTCTTCGAAAATATATTCTATTACCTTCATTAATAATAGCTAAAAATATGATTCGTATGCTATTTTTTCAAATTCCTGAATGGTCCGAGGATTTAACGGATTGGAATAGAGAAATGCATGTTAAATGCACCTATAATGGAGTTCAATTATCAGAAAAAGAATTCCCGAAAAACTGGTTAACAGACGGTATTCAAATAAAAATCCTATTTCCTTTTCGTTTAAAACCTTGGCACAGATCGAAGTCAAAATCCTCTCATATTCTTAACGGTGTAAGGAAAAGGAAAAATCAAAAAAACGATTTTAGTTTTTTAACAGTTTGGGGAATGGAAGCCGAACGGCCCTTTGGTTCTCCTCGAAAACGATTTTCCCTTTTTGACCCGATTTTTAAAAAACTCGAAAAAAAAATTAGAAAGTTGAAAAAGAATTTTTTTTTAGTTATAAAAACTTTAAACGAAAAAAGGAAAGTTTTTTTCAATTTATCCAAAGAAAAAAAAACTTGGTTCATCCAAAACCTTCTATTTCTAAAAGAAATAATAAACAAATTTTTTAAATCAAAAAGAAACCCAATTTTCTTATTTTGGTTTAGAGAAGTCTATGAATTAAATGAAACTAAAAAAGAAACGGAGTCGATAATCAATAATCGGACAATTCAAAAATCGTCTCCAAAAATGAAATTTATAGATTGGACAAATTATTCACTGACAGAAAAAAAAATGAAAGATATGACGGCTAGAACAAACGCAATCTTAAATCAAATAGACAAAATTACAAAAGAAAAGACAAAAAAAATTATAAGCTCCGAAATGAATATTCGCCCTAACAAAATAAACTATAATGCTAAAAGATTACAATCATCAAAAAAAAATTTACAAATATTAAAAAAAAGAAATGCTCGCTTGATTCGTAAATCCTATTTTTTTATAAGAATTTTGATTGAAAGGCTATACATAGATATCTTTATAGTTATCATTAATATTCCGAGAATCAATGCACAACTTTTTCTTCAATCAACAAGGAAAATGATTCCTAAATACATTTACAATAACAAAGAAAATCATAAAAGAATTGATAAAACAAATCGAAATCGAATTCACTTTATTTCGATTATAAAAAAGTCACATAATAAAAGGAATATTAGTCTTATAAATAATAATAATAAAAACAATTCCAAAATTTCTTCTGACAGATCCTCCTTGTCACAAGCATATGTATTTTATAAATTATCACAAACCAAAATTATTAATTTATATAAGTTAAAATCTGTCCTTCAATATCACGGAACATCCCTATTTCTTAAGACTGAAATAAAAGATTATTTTTGGGACCAAGGGCTATTTCATCCCGAATTAAAAAAGAAAATTTTTCTAAATTCTGCAATGAGTCAATGGAAAAAATGGTTAAGTAGTCCTTATCAATATAAATACAATTTTTATCAGATTAGACGATATAGATTAATATGGCAAACTCAAATTAATCAAGGCTGTATGGTTCAAAAAAAATCTTTACCAAAATGGAATTTATATGAAAAAGACCAATTCAAATCATTAATTCAGTACAAAAAACAAAATAATTTTGAAGCAGACCTATTATCAAAGCAAAAAGAAAAAGAGAATTTGAAAAAAAACTTTCGATATAATCTTTTATCATATAAATATATTAATCATCATGATCAGAAAGACTCATATATTTATAGATCCCTATTAAAAGGAAATAAAAAGATTTCTTATAATTACAACCCAAATACAAACAAATTTTTGGATATGTTAGGTAGTATTCTTATCAATAATTATCTAACAGAGGATGATATTATCGATATGGAGAAAACCCCAGCTAGAAAATATTTTGATTGGAGAATTATTAATTTTTGTCTTAGAAAGAAAGTCCATTTTGCGTACTGGATCGATACTGGAACCAAACATAAAAAAAATAATAAAACGGACCCTAATAAATATCAAATGACCGATAAAATTGATAAGAAAAATCATTTTTTTCGTAGGTTTCGCAAAGATCAAGAAACTAATTCATCTAAAAAAAAAAAAAATCTTTTTGATTGGATGGGAATGAATGACGAAATATTAAACGATCCTATATCCAATTTAGAACTTTGGTTTTTTCAAAAATTTGTCATATTGTACAAAATATATAAGATAAAACCCTGGGCAATACCAATCCAATTACTTCTTTTCAATTTTAATAGAAATGACAATATTAGTGAAAATCAAAAAATCAACAACAAGAAAAATGTCAATTTTTTTATATCTCTTGAAAAAAAATCGATTAATTTTGAAAATAGAACGCATGAGGAAAACGAATCGGAGGACCGAGCGGATCTTCGATCAGTTTTCGCCAATCAAGAAAAAGATATTGAAGAAGATTATGTGGAATCGGATAGGAAAAAACGTAGAAAGAAAAAACAATACAAAAGTAATACGGAAGCGGAGCTCGATTTCTTCCTAAAAAGGTATTTATGTTTTCAATTAAGATGGGATGATTCTTTAAATCAAAAAATAATCAATAATATCAAAATATATTGTCTCCTGCTTAGACTGACAAATCCACGAGAAATTATTATATCCTCTATTAAAAGGGAAGAAATAAGTCTGGATATTCTGATGATTCAGAAGGATTTAACGCTGACCGAATTGATGAAAAAAGGACTATTGATTATCGAACCGTTGCGTCTGTCGGTAAAAAATGATGGACAATTTATTATGTACCAAATTCTAGGTATTTTATTGGTTCATAAGAGCAAAGAACAAATTAAGCAAAAATACAGGGAAAAGAGCTATGCTGATAAAAAGAATTCTACCAAATTTATTGAAAGACATCAAAATCGAATTCGAAATAGAGACAAAAATAATTATGATTTACTTGTTCCTGAAAACATTTTATCGCCGAAACGGCGTAGAGAATTAAGAATTCTAATTTCTTTCACTTCACAACCAAAAAATAGAAATAATATTCATATAAACAGATACATTTTGAATGATAGTAACATAAAACACCGTAGCTACGGGTTTGATAAAAGCAAAGATTGTGATAGATATAAAAATAGCCTACTAAGTAAATTTAAACTTTTTCTTTGGCCCAATTATCGATTAGAAGATTTAGCTTGTATGAATCGATATTGGTTTGATACTAACAACGCCAGCCGATTCGGTATGGTAAGGATACATATATATCCACAATTAAAAATTCGGTAAGGGTGCATTTTTGATGTATATATCATAACGTTCTGATCTAATATAAGAAAAGAGAGAAGTGGACACATGTATTTTTTACATTCCCTATTCTGGTCTGATATATGTACGTATCAAGTCGATTTTAAAATTCATTAATTCATTTTTTTTTTTAGGTATAAATTTTTCGCTTTTGTAAGAAAAGAAATATACTATCTTTTTTTCTCTCTAGTCGAATAAAAGAAAATTGGATTTATTAATAATAAATTTGATTTAACAAAAGCAGGAATTACTAATGAAGTAAAGATTATTGTGTATATAAAATTTAAATACACTGAAATTATTATATTATTTAGCTATTAATATATTCTATATTCCTATTCTATATTCCATTTTAATTACATTTTCCATTCTTTTTATTATTACTGATCAAGAAAAATATCTTCATTTAATATTTAATAATTTAATATTTAATAAAAGAGGGGCTTTCATTTTATGGTAAAAAATTCATTCATCCCAGTTATTTCACAAGAATTAAAAGAAGAAAACAAAGGATCTATTGAATTTCAAATACTAAGTTTCACTAATAAGATACAAAGACTTACCTCACATTTGGAATTGCATAGAAAAGACTATTTATCTCAGAGGGGTTTACGAAAAATTCTAGGAAAACGACAACGACTGCTATCTTATTTTGCAAAGAAGAATAGAGTACGTTACAAAGAATTAATTAATCGGTTGGATATTCGGGAATCAAAAACTAAAAACTAGTTAATTTTTTTTTATTTAATTATTTGATTTATTAGATCTTGGATTTTGATGAACTTTTTTTTTCGTTTTCATTAATTCATGGAAGAATGAATCGAGGAAACCTCTATGAATGTACCAACTACAAGAAAAGATCTTATGATAGTCAACATGGGTCCCCACCACCCATCAATGCATGGTGTTCTTCGACTTATCCTTACTCTAGACGGTGAAAATGTTATTGACTGTGAGCCAATATTAGGTTATTTACACAGAGGAATGGAAAAAATTGCGGAAAACCGAACAATTATACAGTATTTGCCTTATGTAACACGTTGGGATTATTTAGCTACTATGTTCACAGAAGCAATAACAATAAATGGTCCAGAGCATTTAGGAAATATTCAGGTACCTAAAAGAGCTAGCTATATCAGAGTAATTATGTTGGAGTTGAGTCGTATAGCTTCTCATCTATTATGGCTTGGACCTTTTATGGCGGATATCGGTGCACAAACTCCGTTCTTCTATATTTTTAGAGAAAGAGAATTAGTATATGATTTATTCGAAGCTGCCACTGGGATGAGAATGATGCATAATTATTTTCGTATCGGGGGGGTAGGGGCTGATTTACCTCACGGATGGATAGATAAATGTTTGGATTTTTGCGATTATTTTTTACAAAAAGTTGCTGAATATCAAAAACTTATTACGCGAAATCCTATTTTTTTAGAACGAGTTGAGGGAATAGGTATTGTTGCTGCAGAGGAAGCAATCAATTGGGGTTTATCAGGACCAATGCTACGAGCTTCTGGAATACAATGGGATCTCCGTAAGGTTGATCATTATGAGTCTTACGAAGAATTTGATTGGGAAGTCCAGTGGCAAAAGGAAGGAGATTCGCTGGCTCGTTATTTAGTCCGAATTGGTGAAATGACAGAATCCATAAAAATTATTCAACAGGCTTTGGAAGGAATTCCAGGGGGACCCTACGAAAATCTAGAAGTTAGATGTTTTGATAGCGAAAAGGGTCCAGAATGGAATGATTTTGAATATCGATTCATTAGTAAAAAAACTTCTCCTACTTTTGAATTGCCGAAACAAGAACTTTATGTAAGAGTCGAAGCCCCAAAGGGAGAATTGGGCATTTTTTTGATCGGGGATCAGAGCAGTTTTCCGTGGAGATGGAAAATTCGCCCACCGGGTTTTATCAATTTGCAAATTCTCCCTCAACTAGTTAAAAGAATGAAATTGGCTGATATTATGACAATACTAGGTAGTATAGATATCATTATGGGAGAAGTTGATCGTTGAAATGATAATTGATACACCGGAAGTCATTAATACGAGAGAAGTACAAGCTATCAACTCTTTTTCCAGATTAGACTCCATCAACGAGATCTATGAAATTATATGGATGCTTGTTCCTATTTTGACTCTTGTACTGGTAATCACACTAGGCATACTAGTAATTGTGTGGTTAGAAAGAGAAATATCTGCAGGAATACAACAACGTATTGGACCTGAATATGCCGGTCCTTTTGGAGTTCTTCAAGCGTTAGCCGATGGAACAAAATTACTTTTCAAAGAGAATCTTTTTCCCTCAAGGGGGGATACTCGGTTATTCAGTATGGGGCCATCTATAGCAGTCATATCAACTTTATTAAGCTATGCGGTAATTCCTTTTGGATATCATTTTGTTTTAGCTGATCTAAAAATTGGTGTTTTTTTATGGATTGCCATTTCAAGCATTGTTCCCATCGGCCTTCTTATGTCAGGTTATGGATCAAATAATAAATATTCTTTTGTAGGTGGTCTTCGAGCTACTGCTCAATCTATTAGTTATGAAATACCCTTAACTCTCTGTGTATTATCCATATCTCTACGTGCGATTCGTTGAAAGATAAACTTTTTTGTAAGAAAATTTAAGAACAGAAAAAGGCAAAATGAAATGAATTGACTATATTTCCTTTTTTTTGGTTCATGAACGAAATTGGATAGTTATATGAGTGAAATAAAACAGCTTGCACTTTTGGCGTAAAAAATGGAGACTCATTTCCTATGTACAAGAGTAAAGCAGAACTAAACTAAACATAATAAGACGAAAGCGGTTGCCCCAAGATTGGTTGATTATTCATCCTGGCTTGAAGCGGGCTCAAGATCAACTTTATTGAGTTTTCACTATCATTTATCTGTATTACCATAATGCTAACTAGCGAGTAATTGAGCAAAAATAAGTGGATGGTTAGGAACACCAAGATACACAAAGGATTGGTAATAGAGATTTTCAAAATTATAAAAAAAGAATAGAAAGATATTTCGACAAAGATATTTCAACATAATAATATAAAAAGAATATTAATTGGGGCTTTTAATTCGTAGAAATGATTAGGCAGTACTCCCCATAACATAATTCCGATTCAGAGTACCCTCCCGCCCACTGATTAAAGAAATGACTATCAGGAACGAAATAATCCTTTGCTTTCTTTTTTTTTATTATTTTCATTTTTTGACCCCTCCACCTTTTCAGAAAGAAGAATAGGATTCAGAAAGAAGAATAGGAGCGAAACAAAGAATATAATACGTTTACAATAGAAAAAAGAGATCCTTTTTCCTTTTTATTTATTTGATTTTTCCTATATCCATATTTATGTTTATGGAAATCAAATTCGTATCATAATGCATAAACTAAGGAAATGTCTAATTCTTTTTCGTAATCAAAAAAGAAAAAAGAGAGGGTGAAATAGCTATTGCTATTTCTACAAGGAATATTTTATTGAATATTTTATTGAAGTATAAGTTATTACCCAAAAAAGAAAAATTTCAATTCTTAAAGGATGAGATCAATTCAGAAGTACTTTTTTATTTTTAGTATTCTAACAGATAGAATTGCATTGGTCGAATTAGGGAACGTTCGATCCATTTTTATCGTATTTATCTGCTAAATCCGATAAATATATGTATTAAAATAAATAATACGACCCGGTCCTTAGATTTATTTATGGCCTTAGAGGAGCCGTATGAGGTGAGAATCTCATGTACGGTTCTGTAATAGCGATTGGAACAGTGATGTTATCATCGACTATGATTATCTAACAGTTCAAGTACAGTTGATATAGTTGAGGCGCAATCAAAATATGGTTTGTGGGGATGGAACTTGTGGCGCCAACCTATAGGGTTTATCATTTTTTTAATTTCGTCCCTGGCAGAATGTGAAAGATTACCCTTTGATTTACCAGAAGCAGAAGAAGAATTAGTAGCAGGGTATCAAACCGAATATTCGGGTATCAAATTTGGTTTATTTTATATTGCTTCCTATCTAAACTTATTAGTTTCGTCATTATTTGTAACAGTTCTTTACTTTGGAGGTTGGAATATGTCTATTCCCGCCATTTCCCTTCCAGACTTTTTTGAAATAAATAACGTCGGTGGAGTCTTCGGGGTAACAATTGGTATCTTTATTACATTGGTTAAAACTTATTTGTTCTTGTTCATTTCGATCACAACAAGATGGACTTTGCCTCGACTAAGAATGGACCAATTATTAAATCTTGGTTGGAAATTTCTTTTACCTATTTCTCTCGGAAATTTATTATTAACAACTTCTTCCCAACTCCTTTCACTATAAAGAAATGGTTTTCTATATTCTGTCTTGTCTCAAACAAAACAAGAGAAATAAATAAACATAAGATTATTCATAGATATTCACTATATGTTCTCCCTAGTAACTGGGTTCATGAATTATGGTCAACAAACCATACGAGCCGCTAGGTACATTGGCCAAAGTTTCATGATTACCTTATCCCACATAAATCGTTTGCCCGTAACTATTCAATATCCTTATGAAAAATTAATCACATCTGAACGTTTTCGTGGTCGAATCCATTTTGAATTTGATAAATGCATTGCTTGTGAAGTATGTGTTCGCGTATGTCCTATTGATCTACCTCTTATTGATTGGAAATTGGAAACCGATATTCGAAAGAAGCGATTGCTTAATTATAGTATTGATTTTGGAATCTGTATATTTTGTGGTAACTGTGTTGAGTATTGCCCAACAAATTGTTTATCAATGACTGAAGAATATGAACTTTCTACTTATGATCGTCACGAATTGAATTATAATCAAATTGCTTTAGGGCGTTTACCAATGTCAATAATTGACGATTATACAATTCGAACAATTTTGAATTCATCTCATCAAAACAAAACGCGAAATCTCCTTTGATTAAAGATTAATTAAAGAACAATTTCCAATTCATAAACTAAGATTCCATTTTGACCGAAAAAGGGGGGAATTCTTTTTTAATTTTATGTATTCAATAACTACAAAACTCAACCAGTTATTTGATTGGTTGGTGAGAATCGCAGCATGGCTAAATTTGGATTGAAAATCTAGTAATATACCCCGAGGTCTATCCATAGTTATTTCAAAATTTCTATTTTTCATTTCTATTTATATCTATTTATATAGAATAATTTCTAATCATTACCCTTTTTGAGAAAGAATAAGATAAGTTTAATAGTTGTACCTACAATAATTTCCAACCCTTAGGGTTTAATTCAATTATCACCCTATTCTAAAAAAATATAAAAAAGGGCTTTTCCCGGTGAGGTCAATAAGGTCATGAAAAAACAATTTTATTTTTTATCTTTTATTTTACGTATAATGGATTTGCCTGGACCAATACATGATTTTCTTTTAGTTTTTCTGGGATTAGGTCTTATATTAGGAAGTCTAGGAGTGGTATTACTTACCAACCCAATTTATTCTGCCTTTTCGTTAGGATTGGTTCTCGTTTGTATATCCTTATTCTATATTTTATCAAATTCTCATTTTGTAGCTGCCGCGCAGCTACTTATTTATGTGGGAGCTATAAACGTTTTAATTCTATTTGCTGTGATGTTCATGAATACTTCAGAATATTACAAAGATTTTAATATTTTGACCGTTGGGAATGGGTTTACTTCCTTAATTTGTACAAGTATTTTTGTTTCACTAATTACTATTATTCCAGATACGTCATGGTACGGGGTTATTTGGACTACAAGAAAAAACCAGATTATAGAGCAGGATTGGATAAGTAATAGTCAACAAATTGGAATTCATTTATCAACCGATTTTTTCCTTCCATTTGAATTCATTTCAATAATTCTTTTAGTTGCTTTGATAGGTGCTATTGCTGTGGCTCATCAATAATAAATCTTTGGAATTAACAATTGAAATCCCAATTCAACTTGTTTGTTGCTCGATCTTATTACATTCATTTGACTTTAATTCTATTTGAATTTGAGGATTATTCATGTAAAGATTTGTTTATTCGATTTATTTCAATATGAATAAGAATTCAATATCAACATATTGGATTGACTAGAATAAGAATTTCATAAACCAAGTACACAAGAAATAAATAGATTGGTAATAAATCGAAATTGATAAGGAGTTGACCGATGATGCGGGAATATGGACTTGTTTTGAGTGTATATTTATTTTCTATCGGTATTTATGGATTGATTACGAGTCGAAATATGGTTCGAGCTCTTATGTGTCTTGAACTTATACTGAATGCGGTTAATATAAATTTTGTAACATTTTCTGATTTTTTTGATAGTCGCCAATTAAAAGGAAATATTTTCTCCATTTTTATTATAGCTATCGCGGCCGCCGAAGCCGCTATTGGATTGGCTATTGTTTCGTCAATTTATCGTAATAGAAAATCCACTCGTATCAATCAATCCAATTTGTTGAATAAGTAGTATTAATCATATAAAATAGAATAGAAAATAGAAATTTCTATATAAATACATATAAATAATATTTATATATATATAATATTATAATATTTATATATATAATATTTATATATAGAATATATATAAATAGAACCTTTCTATTAATCAAATTGAATTGGTATATATGATACGGATACGGAACCAATCAGATCATGTTTGCGAAAAACGAATAAATTAAATTAAAGCATCTTGGTTATATCTCCCGAGTCGATCCGGAATTGAATAGCACAAGTCTGGTAAATCATTGATTCATCTGGTATTCACATATATGATTCATTGTAGAAATTTACTAGATCGAAAAAGTATAAAGTTAAAAAAAAAATTCTAAATCCAATGTCACATTCAGTAAAGATTTATGATACATGTATAGGTTGTACTCAATGTGTCCGCGCCTGCCCCACAGATGTATTAGAAATGATACCTTGGGACGGGTGTAAGGCTAAGCAAATTGCCTCTGCTCCAAGAACAGAAGATTGTGTTGGCTGTAAGAGATGTGAATCCGCCTGTCCAACAGATTTTTTAAGTGTTCGAGTTTATTTATGGCATGAAACAACTAGAAGCATGGGTCTAGCTTATTGATACTTTCCAGAAAATACCACTTGAATACATTTGATTTTTTGTTTACCGACAAAAACCCTTAATCAAAAAAATTATCTTTTTTTGATTAAGGGTTTTTCTGGTCCAAGTTATCTTGTTTTTACCATGAAGTCTTTTCCTTGGTTAACAATGTTTGTAGTTTTACCAATATCCGCAGGTTCCTTAATTTTTTTTCTCCCACATAGAGGAAATAAGGTAATTAGGTGGTATACTATTTTTATATGTATAGTAGAATTACTTTTAATGACTTATACATTCTCTTATTATTTTGAATTGGACGATCCATTAACCCAATTAATAGAAAATTATAAATGGATCCATTTTTTTTATTTTTACTGGAGATTGGGAATAGATGGACTTTCTCTCGGACCTATTTTACTGACAGGGTTTATCACTACTTTAGCTATTTTAGCGGCTCGGCCAGTTACTCGGGATTCCCGATTATTCCATTTTTTAATGTTAGCAATGTATAGTGGTCAAATAGGATTATTTTCTTCTCAAGATCTTTTACTTTTTTTCATCATGTGGGAATTAGAATTAATTCCCGTTTATCTGCTTGTAGCCATGTGGGGAGGAAAGAAACGTCTCTATTCAGCTACAAAGTTTATTTTGTATACTGCGGGAAGTTCTGTTTTTTTATTAATGGGGGCTTTAGGTATCGCTTTATACGGTACCAAGGAACCAACATTTAATTTTGAAACATTAGCCAATCAATCATATCCCATGGCTCTGGAAATAATATTCTATATTGGATTTCTTATTGCGTTTGCTGTCAAGTCACCGATTATACCCTTACATACATGGTTACCAGACACCCACGGAGAAGCACATTACAGTACTTGTATGCTTCTAGCCGGAATCTTATTAAAAATGGGAGCATACGGGTTGGTTCGAATCAATATGGAATTACTACCCCATGCTCATTCGATATTTTCGCCCTGGTTGATAATAGTGGGCGCAATACAAATAATCTATGCAGCTTTAACATCTCTTGGTCAGCGAAATTTAAAAAAAAGAATAGCCTATTCGTCTGTATCTCATATGGGTTTCATAATTATCGGAATTTGCTCTCTAAGCGAGATGGGACTCAATGGAGTCATTTTACAAATAATATCACATGGATTTATTGGCGCTGCACTTTTTTTCTTGGCGGGAACGAGTTATGATAGAATACGTCTTCTTTATCTCGACGAAATGGGCGGAATGGCTGCCCCAATGCCAAAAATATTCACGTTATTCAGTATCTTATCGCTAGCGTCTCTTGCATTACCGGGCATGAGCGGTTTTTTTGCTGAATTGATAGTATTTTTTGGAATAATTACTGACCAAAAATATCTTTTAATGCCAAAAATACTAATTACTTTTGTACTGGCGGTTGGAATCGTCCTAACTCCTATTTATTTATTATCTATGTTACGCCAGATGTTCTATGGATACAAGCTGTTTAATGCCCAAAATTCTTATTTTTTTGATTCTGGACCACGAGAGTTATTTGTTTCGATCGCTATCCTTCTTCCTGTAATAGGTATTGGTATTTATCCGGATTGCGTTTTCTCATTATCAGTTGACAAGGTTGAGGCTATTCTATTTCCGTTTTTTTATAGGTAGTTTTTCGAAATAAAACAGAAAATGAAAAAGGAATCCTATTCTTTTTTAAAAATGAAAACTTTAACAATAAAAAAAATCTCTTTTTTTTTTCCTTTTCATTTAAATTTAAGTTAAAAAAAAAAATCAATTCTACACCCCTTTATGCCTTTGCCCCCTTTTGAGAATTTTTTGAATCAAGTAATGTAGTGATTCAAAAAGTTCTCAAAGAATTACCTAAAACTTCTTGTATATGTTGTCCCCCTTGTATATGTTGTCCTATAGTTATATGCGACGGATCCCTTCATCAATTTGATGTTAATGTAAATGAACCATAACTATGTAGTCCAAGTCCTAATAGATTAACTCCAAAATAGCAGATCCAAATTATAAGAAAGCCCATAGAAGCAACAATTGCAGAATTTAAACCCTCATCAGAATTTTTATTTGTTCGAATATGGAAATAAATCACGAATATGGCCCAAGTAATAAAAGCCCAAGTTTCTTTTGGGTCCCAATTCCAATATGATCCCCAGGCTTCATTAGCCCAGACCGCTCCCGAAAGAATACCTATGGTCAAAAAAATGAACCCTATACTAATAATACGATAACCCCACTGATCTAATTGTTGAATCAATTGAGACCTGTAATAATTTCTAGAAGAAAGAAAGGAAGTATTTTTAAAAACATTATTTTTTTTCGTCATGTATTGACTCTTACCAAAGGAAAATGAACTAGATAATAAATTATTACTTTTAGCACTATCCAAAGTTCTTATGATTTTATAAAATGTAATTACTAGAAGGGCTACTGATAATAATGATCCACATAAAAGAGCTGCATAGCCCAATACCATCATACTTACGTGCATCATTAACCATCGGGATTGGAGAGCAGGTACTAAGACTTCAGATCGATGCAGGTTAGTTAAAAAACCCGAAGTAGCAAACGCTTGGGTAAAAAAAATACTTGGGGCAATTATTATGTTTAAATAATTTTTTTTTTTTTTCAAATATGGAACCATATGAATAATTGCAAAACCCCATGAAAGAAAGATTAATGATTCATATAAGTCACTTAATGGTAAATGTCCCGAATAACTCCAACGAGTAACTAATAATCCTGTTATACAGAAAAAAGCAGTTCTCATGCCCTTTTTTGACGAAGCATAAAGTCCTACAAATTCGTCGACTAATAAGGCCATTAAATGAATTAGAATTCCAATTGAAACAACCGAAAAAGAAATATGAGTTAATATGTGTTCTAAAGTCAAAAATATCATAAAAATCCTTAACAAATTAACAAAAGGGTAGGATTCTTTAATTATACATTATACATAATTGAAATCATGAATTGAATTCATTATCATTATAGGGCGTATTGTATCCTCTTGAAAAGGAAATGAAAAAATAAGACATTATCTTATGCCGCCACTCGGACTCGAACCGAGATGCTCTAGCACTGCTTCCTAAGAGCAGCGTGTCTACCGATTTCACCATAGCGGCTTGCTCAGAATCATAATAACCAATTTTGATTTAATCGTCGAGCTTTAATTTTAGTAGCGTAGCTCCAATATTTTTTTTTTTTATTTTTTATTTCGAAAACATAAAAATTAATGAATCAAAGCATCAATTATTTCAATTAAATAATTTATTTAATTGAAATAATTGATGCTTTGGGTATTTTCATAATAATCTTTATTATTATTTAATGTGTCAATTTTGATTAACTTAACAATGTTGTTTTTTTGTAGTTTCGATTCTTATACTCTTATACAACGAAACCCTTGTAAATAATATAATTCTTATTGCAGTCTATGACTAGGGCTAAAAAAAAAATAGAATTTTTTTTTATGGATTACAATTTTAGATTTATGAAACTATTTTATTTAATAATCCTTAGTATTTCAGGGCTTAAAGAATTTGTGTTAAGATTTAATTTAACAATTTAATTAGGTATTGAGTTGGGCATATCATATAACAAAAAAATTTCGTGATTTTTTTTTAATATTGTCGAATTTTTAATATATATCTTGAGATCCATCTTCCAGTCCAAATATATAGTGTAAAAAAAATCATTCAAAGATAACCTCTTATATACATATCTATCTAAACTAAATATGCAATATGCAAATTTTATTAATTGGATAGAAAGGGGAGCTTATTAGTTATTTAAAATAATATTTTTAAGGAGGGTGACTTAAAAATTAATAATTTTTGTTTTTAACGATTAGTTTTTTTTTACTAATGATTTTAGATCGGCTCTTTTTTATTCATCTATTCAAAAACTTATTAAAAACTTATTAATATTTCGTATTATTGTGACAAAGGGCTGGATGGGGAAAATAAGAATCCCCATCCCGGAAATGAGAAAATTTGCTAAAAATCAAAAAGACGAACTTTGTGTCTTCTTTTTTTTTTTGCAAACAAAAAAAAAAAGTACCCCTTTTTAGAATTCAATAGCCAAATTAGATTCCACATATCCATAGGATAAGGAGGGAAAAGGGTCCATTTTGTATTGATTATCTCAATAAAGGCTGGAAATTATATAAAATTATATAGAAATTATATAATTAAATTTCTATTTATTCTATTTATTTATTTTCTATTCTTTATAGTTATATATTTATTTATTTTCTATTCAAAGTATATGTATATCATATTCTGTATATATTGTATAGAATATTGTATAGAATATTATATCGATGTATATATTCGTTATGTATATATATATATTCGTTATGTATATATTCGTATATATTTTTTATTTTAAATGCTAAATCAAATTTAAATGCTAAATCAAATTCAATCTTTTTCCGATGTCAAGCCGAGTTAGATTATTCCGATGTTTGATTTTTTATTTGTTGCACAAAAAAACTTTTTGAATTACCTGTAGAAAGAGATTTTGCTAACGAAAAAGCTTTCAACGCGGTCCAATATCCCCTTCTTTTCCAAATATTTTTTCGAATACGCTTTTTTGAAATAGAAGTACGTTTTTTTGGAACTGCCATTCAACATTAAAGAGATTATTTATTTTATTGTTAGAAGTGGATGTGAAAGACATATATTGTCGTATAGTGTTAAAAAAGTCGTATAGTGTTAAAAAAAAATTGTTCTTTAATTATCTAGTTATTTAGTCGTTAAATTCTATTTGCTTCCTACAAAGCCTAACCATTGCTTTTTATTAGTTCGTAGTTAGATTTCTTCTTTTTTTCGTCATACTGTATTTATATATAGAATAATTTATATATCAAATTTATATAGAATAAAATACATCAAAAACTAAAGTTTTTGATCCCCATGAAAATGTTTTTTTTTCTTTTTTTTTTCTAGGAATTGGTTAAGCTCGAAGAGAGGGTCTCCCTAATTGAAATTGAATTTATTGAAGTTGAATTTATTGAAGTTGAATTTTCAAATTCAAAATTATTAATCAATTTTTTAAAAATATATGATTTTCTAAAAACCATTTCATGTAAAAGATATTTTATTAATTCTCTTTTTCCTTTTTATTAATTATTTTTTTCCTTTTATCTTATGTAAACGTAAAGCGCCCAATATCATACATAGGATTTGTTATAAACAAAAGAGAAGGCATTAAATCTGGGTCAAAATAAAATACAATCATTAATAATTCTGACTTGAAAAAAAAGTAATAAAAAAAAAGAATTCTTTTTTTTATTATTACTTTTTTATTGAATGTTGAAGAATTTTTGAAAAAGAATTTTTTTTTATCATCTTTATAAAATTAAAATTAAGTACTATTTTGAATTTTAATATAATTCTTTATCCTTTGTACTTTGTATATAAATTCTCTGGATATAAATGTATATAAATTCTCTGGATATAAATTTTTGCAATCCAAAGCAATAATCGAATTTTAGAGTCAATTTTTTTTTATTAGTGTCTTGTTTCATTAGTATCGTCGTATATTATTTGACCAATTCTAACTTCTTAATTTGAATATGTAAAGTATTTTGAAAAAAATTCAGAATAATTATGAAGAAAAATTTCTATTTAAGGTTTGAATATCATTATTATTAATTATTCTTTTTTTTTGGCAAATCCGTTCAGTTCAATAAAATTTAAAAATAACAAGAGATAAGAGCCGATGAATCAGAACCAAGAAAGAATTAATCATTAATTAAGTTATGGCACATATATATCAATATTCGTGGATCATACCCTTCGTTACACTTGCAGTTCCTATGTTAATAGGAGTGGGACTTCTACTTTTCTCGGCGGCAACAAAAAAACTTCGTCGTCGGTGGGCGGTTCCGAGTATTTTATTGTTAAGTATAGTGCTTATTTTTTCAACCGATTTGTTTATTCAGCAAATAAATAGTAATTCTATTTATCAATATATATGGTCGTGGACCATCACTAATGATTTTTCTTTAGAATTCGGACACTTGATTGACCCATTGACTTCTATTTTGTTACTATTAATTACTACAGTTGGAATTATGGTTCTTATTTATAGTGATAATTATATGTCTCATGATCAAGGCTATTTGAGATTTTTTGCTTATATGAGTTTTTTCAATACTTCAATGTTGGGATTAGTTACTAGTTCTAATTTGATACAAATTTATATTTTTTGGGAATTGGTTGGAATGTGTTCTTATCTATTAATAGGTTTTTGGTTCACACGACCTATTGCATCGAATGCGTGTCAGAAAGCGTTTGTGACTAATCGTGTAGGAGATTTTGGGTTACTATTAGGAATTTTAGGCCTTTATTGGATAACAGGTAGTTTAGAATTTTGTGATTTGTTCGAAATATTCAATAACTTGACTTATAAGAGTGAGATTCATTTTTTGTTTATTACTTTGTGTGCTTTCTTATTATTTTCGGGGGCAATTGCTAAATCGGCACAATTCCCCCTTCATGTATGGTTACCAGATGCTATGGAGGGACCTACTCCTATTTCAGCTCTGATACACGCTGCTACTATGGTAGCGGCTGGAGTTTTTCTTGTCGCTCGACTTTTTCCTCTTTTCGTAGCCATACCCTACATAATGAATCTAATAGCTTTGATAGGTATAATAACAGTCCTATTAGGAGCTACT